TCACGGTTACACATACATAAGAAAGAGAAGAGCTCTTATGTATGTGTTCGGAGGAAGCCCTATCTTGTACCATATTCCACTGGAATCCTCATTGAAATTCACAGTGGGATAGAAAAGAAAATGGATGGGTGGTTCATAGAAAATCAGTCAATATCTACCATATACATTTCTTGCATAGGGTAAATCAACTATTCACATCTTATACTCATCCGGATTCTAGAATCCTTCGATTCTAGAATCCTTCTTTGAACAGACGAGCCCGGGATTTAGGTTATCTCGAAAAAGTGACTGCCTTACCTAAGCCCAAATCCGTATTGGAGAATACGGAATGAGCCAGATGAGGAGTGCGATCCTTTCATTCACCCGCCGTAGATTTTCTAAGTGAGCCCAGCTTTTCTCGAGCTCTGACGTATGTATCTTCGAGAGGGCCTTTAAAATGGATAAGGCAGGGTCAAATGGCAAATGGCGTATGGCGAGCAATACGCCATAAACTCTGAGATGCCATTTGGGGTAGTCTTCCTCATAGTGATATGAGAATAGCAGATTGGCCTGCCCCCACAATTTTGCGAACTTTTCGAATTCTGAATCACCGTCACTATCGCCCGAATTCGTGGCCCTTGTCTTTGCTATCCCGCGGCTCTCTTGTGTCACATCAGTAAACATGAACCACTTCCGTCTCAAATGCGTTCTAACCATAGGGTTCCTCAAGCTAAAGATCGTAGTTCGACGAGTCGACCGCTCGTCGCTTTTGTTGTTTTTACAAATAAAAGTCTGTGGGCTTCTATGGAATCGAGAAGTAGGTTTGATTGTACATCTTTTTGATAGATATAAAATATCTTCAAATCGAAGCAATTGGATGTCCGACTCAGGCCTATATGACATGACCGATCGATAGAAAGACTCCAACACTCCACCTTTGTCATAGATTCCATCCATCACACTAGATAGATATCATATTCATGGAATACGATTCACTTTCAAGATGCCTTGATGGTGAAATGGTAGACACGCGAGACTCAAAATCTCGTGCTAAAGAGCGTGGAGGTTCGAGTCCTCTTCAAGGCATAATATTGAGAATGCTCATTGAACAAGCATTCTCAACAATATTCAGAGATCTCGGATCGAATCGATAGACCGAGTTTCTGTTGATACGAAGTATTCCGGCGATCCCCACGACCCCAGTCCGAGCTGTTGGAATTGGAATAAGTTCGGCAGCGGATCACGAAATCTTGGAGATCTTCTCTATCTACTGAATGGGGAGTTCGCTTTGAAATCGTCCGCCCTGCACCCACCCCCGAGTAGATGCTTCAACAGGAATCACACAGGGGTAGATTGATACAATAGAAACCTCTGGGAAAATGCCCGCCCGTACCGTAACCCATAAAGTACATTACATAGTCCGTTTGAGGGATTGGCGCCTTACCCATTCAGTGACTTTGGCGCTGGACGTTCCCAAAATGGGTACTCTTGGGTCGGGTGAATTCGATAATAGACGTCTCTTGGCATTCCAGCCTTCCTTCCTTTTTCGGGGCCTATCCGAAAGAGAATCCAGTACCTCTTGGTCGTGAATATCTGAATCGGACGAACCGGCCCCGTGAATATCTTTCCTTCGGAACAAAACAATTCGAATTAGGCTCGGTCAACTGGAATGTTTCTTAGCCATATAGGAGATCTTCCAATTGAGAAGATCCATCGACCGGAGACGAAGAGAAAGGTCTATCTAGTTTCTTTAGTTAAGTTATTCCGTGAATTTGTGAGTTATTCAGTGAAACCAAGGATTCGTTATTGGAGCAGATAGCAACAACCCTTTCATCGGACATGCATATTTTTGATTTTCCAACGGATTTCCATGTTTCATTAATGGAAATTTTTTGATGTAGTGAGTCTGAGTAATAGGCTCTGGTTGTTCGCCGTTCCAGAATTCTTGTTTAGGCAGTTCATACCATCCATACATAGTGTTTTGATCTAAGATTTCAATTCTTCCATGTTTTCGCAGTAGCAGTTCCATGTAGCTAAGGCCAAAAATATGGAAGAAACAAGTATTTCCACGACTCTACCACCCGGTCAATTCTGTTCCACTTAATCCCCCTTTCATGGCCACATATCTTTCCGGCTAAGGAATGGGAAATCTTTCTCCTGTTAAATGAATCAAATGGTTCATCTCATCCGGGAAAAGCCATCTCTTTCTCAACAATGTCTTTGTCATTTGATCCAATAGCGTTCCGTTAGATAGGAACAGATTTGATAAATACTGATAACTCTCGGCTGGAGTATTAGAACGGAAAGACCCAGTATTAGAACGGAAAGACTCATTAGATAATGAACTATTGGTTCTAAGCCATCTCTGCCATCTCTGGCGATGAATCCACAATTCGAAGTTATTTTCTTGCGTATTCTTGGTGAACCAGCTTTGAGACATCGATGTAGGAGGACTTGTTAGGGAAGTAAGAAGCCCCTTTGACATCTCTTGATCTGCAAAGAATTCTCGACGTGAAAACACAGGCGCATTGAAAAAGAATGGATTCGCAGGGTCCCAAAGAAATTGGCTTATTTGAAAAAAGCCTTGTTCGTTGTAAAATCGATCTCGTGTCTGGTACTGCATGGTTCCACTCTGCAAGAACTCCGAATCATTCTCTTCCGAATCATTCTCTTGATGAGAAATGATCCGCGTGCCCCGAAATGACCTGGCCCAATAGGGAAATCCCAATTCATTGGGCCTTGCGATACAACCAAATAGATCGGGGTACCATAGTCTAGGAGCCCAAACTATGTGATTGAAGAAATCCTCCTCTATCTGTTGCAGGTCGAGGTCTCCTTCTGCAAATGCAACCCCTTCTTCCAATTCAAACTCCGATTCATCTTTTTCATAGAGAAATTTCTGATCAAGGCTAGAACAAAATCCATTTTGCATCATATCTAAGGGATTCCTTCGTTCGGACCGAAGAAGCAATGTCACTCGATCATTATCAAACTGACTGCCATCTTTTTCTGCCCGCGAGGATCCCACCAGAGCGCCCTCTCCTTCGAATACTTCTAATAGGCCACGAACTAGAGCAGAATCAGTCTCAACCAAATAAGAAGTGATCCCATTTTTTTCATCGGGTCCGGGTAGAGACCAAAGATCATGAGCGACCGATCCGGCAGAACAACTCAAAAGATAAAGAAGTATCGTTAATCTCTTCATGCTCGTTGCAAGCTCGAAGTACCAGTTGTACAAATAAGAACCCCCTTCCTTAGGGAATCTCTTCTTCATATAGATAGATATAGGATCTATGGGGACCTTACTTATAAGTACATTTTGTGCAACAGCCCTTCCTATCTGATAGAAAAGGATCCCATGATCCTGAACCGGTCTTACCTTGGCTCGCAAATCCCAAGTTTGTCTATGAAGAGCAGATCGAATTGTATGAGTGTCTATAATGGATTTCTTCTGTGCAATACTAATGGATAGGGCCTCATTGGTAAGTGCTACAAGATCTCGTACACTGGAACCCATGGTTATGGACCCGAATCCATTAGGATGGGACATTTTCTTTTCCAAGTGAAATCCCCTAGTATATGAAAGAGTGAAAAAGTGCTTTCGTTGTTGTGGAATAAGAAGCCTTCGTAGCTTAAGGCATGTATTTAATTTATTCGGAGCTATTAGAGCGGGATCCACTTTTTGGGGAATATGAGTCGAAGCAATAACAAGGATATTGCTAGTGGAGCCTCTTTCACAATCCCTGGAGAGAGAGTTCACTAATAGACCGAGGGATAAGTCATTCGACGCACGCACAGACAGATCATGAATGTTTGGAATCCATAGTATGCAAGGAGACATTGCTTTTGCTAATTCGAATGTAAGGGGGATACTAAATCGGTCTAGTCTATCCATATCCGTAGTTAGCTCATTTAGCAGCTCTATATCATCTATATCAAGGTCATCATCGCTATCGCTATCGCTATCGCTATCGTCACTCTCATCAATATCGTCACTCTCATCAATATCAATAGCGTAACTATCATCACTAGAATCACTATAATAAAGATCGTCATCGTCATAATCATAAGGATCGATATCATCCATACAAGAAGGACTGTCATCCAGGAACTTGTTCGGAACTACCGTAATGAAAGGAACATAGGAGTTTGTCGCGAGGGATTTGACCAAATAGGATCGTCCAGTTCCTATCGAACCTATCACTAAAATACCCCTAGAGGGGGATAGGGCTAAGCGGAGCGAAAAGGGTTTTCCATGAGAGGGGAAATGAAAACGAGTAGCCCCACACGAGGTTTGTGAATAAGTGATTGTCTGAAAATGAGCAAGGAATATCCGTCTTTCTGCTAAACAGGATCTATTGAACTCATAATTCATTAGATCCTTTTGATGAATGTCAACTATGTATCGTAAGTAAATTGATCCCAGTTGTTCAACCATTTGATAACTAGAGTCATTCTTTGATAAACCATCACTATGAGTCAGACTCAATAGCATTTGATCCATCCTTTTTTCTGTCGTTAAGGTGGAGAACTGAACCAAGAATTCTCTTTCTTCATCCTCAATCAACTCACTGTTCGCGACCCAGGATTCTATTTGATCATCAATCCACTCAACGTTCACGTTTTTTCTTATCAATGAATAGATCTCTTTACTTGTACGACTTAGATGTCTCGTATTTCTCGAAAAAGTGATTCGATTGATGGGATTTGGTATGATCCTTAGGAAATCGATGATACCGATGAGATTGATATTCCAAAATTTCTTCTTAGAACCTATGGATTTGAACCCATAAGCGGGACCGCCACCTACTAGCATGTTAAAAGCAGAACCCCATATTGCTTCTAGAAAATAGACTAATTGTTCCAGAGCAACTAGAAAGAGATTCTTTAACCAGAAAGAATTCCGCTCAGATGTAGGATACCTATCCAGAAGTTTTCGCAACTCAATCATGTATGATGGAATCATCAAAGATTTGATCTTTTTGAAATCCGTCTGTAACTCACTAGAGGCTCGGGAAACAAAGAGAAGATGTGTACCAACGAGATATCCAGCAACAAGAAGAAGGAAAAGGATGAGGAACTCCCGAGCATTTGAGGATCTCAGCCATAGGGGTGACTCATTATTTCGATGAATCATTTCTTCGGACAGAAGAAGATTCTGTAAACACTGACTCGAAATCTCACTGAGATTCCATTTTGAAAGAATCGCCCACAATTTTGTCTGAAGAATCCACCATGATGTCTCCAGAATATCCTGAAAAATGGATATGTGACTGCGCAATAGGTTTGAAAAAGTATCTAACAGGGCGAATTTTAGATATTTGAACCCTGTCGAAGTAAAGAACCACGGCATATATGGTTGGAACCGATTCCATTTTGAGAGATTTGAAAAAGCACGCTCTCGTTGAAGGGTTCTATGCATCTGCCGTTTCTCAACCCTAAGACTCCGTTTTTTCCTCTTTTTGGATTTCTCAGCACATGAAGTGTGAATCAAACCCATGTTTGAATTGAAATTGAGATACTGCTTCCCTTCTGAATCAGATAGATTCATATCTGAAAGAGGTGGACAATCCGCTCTTTCAAAATGGACTATTTGTCCCTCTGTTAGAGGTGTTCCAGAAATGTCTGCGATCGAATAAATAGCTCTACGAACGAATGGCTCGGATCGAATTGGAAAATGGAGAGATTTGTACAAGTTATACGTTTCGTCACCACTTTGTGGCAAATCGTTAGGTATGAATATCTTAGATACCTGTGACTCGATTGGTGAAATCGTATCTCGCTCCAAAAAAACATGTTTTTTTTTACCGACGCACAAAGAAAATCTTTTGTTGCGAATGAACAAGATATTGAGGAATTGTCCATACGTAAGATCCGAATTCTTGAGAAGGGCCTTTTCCACATAAAAAGGGAATCTTTTGTTACAATAGAACCAGAAGTGATGTGGATTATTCAAGAATCGAAGTCGATTTGCTTTAGAAAAAGAAGATATCAATGAACTTCTATGAAATGGTTTCACGGGATTCAGCCAATTGTCTCGATCGTGGGATATCATTGAGAAATAGGAATCCGTGTTAGCAAAGTCTTTCCTGCAATTCTTTCTAGTATGGAATGAGTCAATCATCCATTTTGTCTTATTGAACAAAAATGGTGATATTGTGCCTCCATTGATCGAGAATTTCGATTTTTGGGAAGGATCATGATCATCCAATAAGAAGGGTTTCCATTTATTAAAAGGACCGATTTGAACACCTATTGATTCTAACAACTGATTGCAGAGTTGATCATTCGGCCCTTTCAATTCATAGATATAGATGGGGATCTCAGACCCAGGAATGGGGGTACTTCCGATACTCAAAAATAAAAAAGGAAGTGACTTCGACAAAAAGGACAAAAAGAGAAGTGACTTTGACAAAAAGAAGAGAAGTGACTTCGACCAAAAGGGAAGTGAATTCGACAAAAATAAAGATGCCTTCGACAAAAGGAAAGACAAAAGGAAACGAGGTGACTTCGTCAAAAAGGGATGTGACTTCGACAGTTTGGCCAGAAACTCGGCCCAATCAATCAAATATTGAGTCGGATTCATACGTAATCGATTCAGATGACTACGTAATCGATTCAGATGACTACGTAATCGATTCAGATGACTACGTAATCGATTCAGATGACTACGTAATCGATTCAGATGACTACGTAATCGATTCAGATGACCACGTAATCGATCCCGATTCAGATGACTACGTAATCGATTCAGATGACTACGTAATCGATTCAGATGACTACGTAATCGATCTCGAGATCGATGACTACGTAATCGATTCAGATGAATACGTAATCGATTCAGATGAATACGTAATTGATATCGAGATCGCTGAATACGTAATCGATCTCGATGATGATGATATCGATCGAACACTACTTGAAATTGAAAACGGCTCTTCGACTCAGAAATGAAATGTTCCAAATGTTCCTGGAAATTATTGGTCCATTTGTATCTATATGCATTAGGATCCCGATTCATGGATCTCTCGGTTCGAGAACTAAGAGGGTCGGACCCTTTCTTCTGACTCTTTTTCAAATTCGAGAGATGTTGGTTGATCGTATATTTCATTCTAGTTCTATGATTCAGAGTCTCATTTCCTATTGGATCCCCTTTCATTCCATATTCGAAGTTGCGATCGGATCGATTCATTAACATTAAAAAGAATCGATTTGATCCATTTCTTATGTACCCATAGGTGCTATATTGGATTTGAATCAGATTTCGGATCAATCTATATGGATTGACTGCCTCCATTATGTTGTTGCTAGCAAATACCACTCTTTTTGGTTTTGGATCTTCATCAAAAATAGGAGGTACAACCAATAAAGATTTCTTTTTCGATTCATCCCCGGAGTTGAATCCCTCAGAAAAGGGAAAAAAGACCCTATCATAATCATACACCAGATCCGGCTCGGTGATTGATAGAATGAGTAGATCTGCCATTTTTGAAAATCTCTCTTCTGATTCAAAATCGTGGTGTAACGTGTACCCCCCCCTGTTCCGGTCATGGAATAGATGAAATAAATCCAAAAAGAGATTTTGGGTCAAGAATGAAATCTTATTGGAACTGTCCATATCCGGTTCATCCTTCGGAACCATATCACATCCCGGATCTGATGAAATAGGATGAATTGAGATGGTCTTTTGTAAATACGTAATTATCTTGAATAGATCCACTATTTCTTTCTTTTCCGATCGCCTGGAAGGGACAAAAGAAACATCTTGTTGTTTCTTCAACAATTTAGGATCGGACCTCTCAGTAGGATTCGAACCCAGATGAAGTTCTGACCATCTGTCAGAGAAAAAAGAACGAATTGATCTTGTAGGATTCCCAAGAAATTCTTCGATTTCTTCCGGAAGCAGATGATTCGTCATCTGCTTCTCACGTTCCGCGAATAGCCGGGACATTGAGGAATCTCCAGAAAGGCTTTTCGGGAATCGGTCTGATTCTATCTCTGTTCGTTCCGTTTGAAGAAAGGAAGGATCCCAATCCCAAAGAATCGATCTTTCTTTGAGTTGTTGAATCTCTCTTTGATTGATCAATGGGTGAGATTCCGAATCCTCATTACTAATGGAATCGAAAGGATCTCTGGATTGATCAGAAGATCCTTTCAATTGGCTAGAATCCGTTACTTGAACGAAACTAGATCTTGTGGAATCATATTGAATATTTGACGATACATTCCGTACCTTGCTAAAAAACCGATCCTTGTTTCCCAACCACACATTGTCTAACCAAATCCAATTCTCTCTCGATACCTTCCTCAAAAAATCCGATCCCTGTTGTTTGAAGAAACCCTCCCCTTCCATTGGTCTTTTTTCACAAAAAGCAGGCATGAGATAACAAATCCAGTGTTTCACTAAGATTTCGAATAGCTGTCCCGAATTCAAGTTGATTCTGTTTCGCTTCTTCCTCGGAGAAAGGCCATCAAACCATTCCCAATCGTGGTCCCTGCCGATCGGATCATCCGTCGTATAGGATACAAAAAGAAACTCCAGATATTGGATATCTTTCTCTTTGAATGAGATCTCAATTCCAGCTACGGTTTCTTTCGATATCTTACAACTAGAATCCCTATTTTTTCCGATCCGGTTCCTCCACCACCGCGAACCCCAGTTAGATTCAGGCATGATACACTTCTGAGTTATTGGGAGAACCCAAGGACTCTCTTTCGAATCCATGAAACAACTCTCAGAGATCTTTTTCCCTTTTGGAAGATACAGGAGCGAAACAACCAACCTAGTGGAAGACCTAAACAATGTATCATTTCTGGGTCCAATGGAATTCATAGGTATAGAATTCATAGGTATAGGAAGAAGCCCCCGCAAATAGAGATTTTTTCTTTCGACCATAGTTTGATGGTGAATACGAGATATAAGGACCGCTACTAGAATCAGTACTACACCCTTAACCAGTACTACAACTTTGCTCGTGAAAGATCGGTTGCTTGTTGAACCCGAAAGTAGGATACTCCAAAGTCGGGGGTCAAAGAGTTTCAGAAAACGTTCTTGGTGGAAAAAAATGTGAGTGAAAGATCCCACTAAATCGAATTTGGTCCATGAATCTAACAAATAGCGAAAATTCTTGATCTCTCTCAATATCTCTCTCAATTCGAAGATCCATAATTGGACTTCATATCCTCTCTTCGGTTTTGTTGGCATGGTTGGTTGGAAATTAGTTATTCACGATGTATGATGATCCAAGCATCCATGGCTGAATGGTTAAAGCGCCCAACTCATAATTGGCGAATTCGTAGGTTCAATTCCTACTGGATGCACACCAATGGGATGGGAGCCTTTCATAAGTTCAGTCTATTGGAACTGGCTCTGTATCATCATCATCATAGAAATACTTGTATGCGAAAACGTAATCATCATAGAAATACTTGTATGCGAAAACGTATATATATATATATATATATATATATATATATATATGGGTTTTGATTGGTTTCAGAATTCTTTCGATCTTCTATTTTGATAGAGTTCTCTATGAGATTCTTTCGATTCTGTAGATTCGAATTCGAATCTTAATAGAGAACGAATTGGTGTGGTATATTCATACTATAACATATGAACAGTAAGAACTCGAATTCTTATCAATACTGGAACTCATAGGGAAGAAAGGGGATTTATGGATGGAATCAAATATGCAGTATTTACAGAAAAAAGTTTTCGGTTATTGGTGGGGAAGAATCAATATACTTCTAATGTCGAATCAGGATCAACTAGGACAGAAATAAAGCATTGGGTTGAACTCTTCTTTGGTGTTAAGGTAATAGCTATGAATAGTCATCGGCTCCCGGGAAAGGGTCGAAGAATGGGACCTATTATGGGACATACAATGCATTACAGACGTATGATCATTACGCTTCAACCGGGTTATTCTATTCCACCTCTGTTTTCCAAAGAAAAGAGCTTCAATCAAAATACTTAATAACACGGCGATACATTTATACAAAACTTCTACCCCGAGCACACGCAATGGGGCCGCAGACAGTCGAGTGAAATCTAATCCACGAAAGAATTTGATCTCTGGACAGCGTCATTGTGGGAAAGGGCGGAATGCAAGAGGAATCATTACCGCAAGGCATAGAGGGGGAGGTCATAAGCGTCTATACCGTAAAATAGATTTTCGACGGAATGAAAAAGACATATCTGGTAGAATCGTAACCATAGAATACGACCCTAATCGAAATGCACACATTTGTCTCATACACTATGGGGATGGTGAGAAGAAATATATTTTACATCCCAGAGGGGCTAGAATTGGAGATACCATTGTTTCGGGTACAAAAGGTCCTATCTCAATGGGAAATGCCCTACCTTTGAGTGCGGTTTGAACCGTGGATTTACGTAATTGGAAGTAACCAATCAGGTTTACGACGAAACCTAGAAATCGATCACTGATCCTATTTGAATACCTCGTAGGGAATAGACCTCAACAGAAAACTGAAGAGTAACGGCAGCAAGTGATTGAGTTCAGTAGTTCCTCATAGAAAATTATTGACTCTAGAGATATGGTAATATGGAGAAGACAAAATTGTTTGAAGCACCGACAGAACCAGAAGCGCCCTTTGTTTCAAGGAAAAGAAGAGGGGTTATTCACATTTCATTTGATGGTCAGAGGCGAATGGAAAGCTAAGCAGTGGTAATTCCACCCCCCGGGGAAAAAGAAAGATGTCTCCTACGTTACCCCTAATATGTGAAAGTATCGACGTAATTTCATAGAGTCATTCGGTCTGAATGCTACATGAAGAACATAAGCCAGATGACGGAACGGAGAGACCGAGGATGTAGAATATCATCACATGAGTGATTCGGCAAATTTGGAGTCCTATCTATCCACTCATCTGATACTTCATCATACGATTCATATAGGATCGATCTGTCTAGATATCCTCCTATACATTCAGAAAGCCGTATGCTTTGGAAAGAAGCTTGTACAGTTTGGGAAGGGGTTTTGTTTTGATTGATCAAAAAGACGAATCTACTTCAACCGCAATGCCCTTAGGCACGGCCATACATAACATAGAAATCACACTTGGAAAGGGTGGACAATTGGCTAGAGCAGCGGGTGCTGTAGCAAAACTGATTGCAAAAGAGGGTAAATCGGCCACATTAAGATTACCATCCGGGGAGGTCCGTTTGATATCCCAAAACTGCTCAGCAACAGTCGGACAAGTGGGTAATGTTGGGGTGAGCCATAAAAGTTTGAGTAGAGCCGGATCTAAGCGTTGGCTAGGTAAGCGTCCTGCAGTCAGAGGAATGGTTATGAACCCTGTAGACCATCCCCATGGGGGTGGCGAAGGGAGGGCCCCCATTGGTAGACCAAAACCCAGAACCCCTTGGGGTTCTACTACGCTCGGAAGAAGAAGTAGAAAACGCTATAAATATAGCGATAGTTTCATTATTCGTCGACGTACTAAATAGGAAAATCTTGAACATCGAATATGTTTCTTCGTCTTTACAAAAGAAAAAAGATAGGAGTAATTAGCTGTGACACGTTCACTAAAAAAAAAAAAAAATCCTTTTGTTGCTAATCATTTATTAGGAAAAATTGAGAAACTCAACATGAAGGGGGAAAAAGAAATAATAATAACTTGGTCCCGGGCATCTACCATTATACCCAAAATGATCGGACATACAATTGCCATTCATAATGGAAAGGAGCATTTGCCTGTTTATATAACAGACCCTATGATAGGTCACAAATTGGGAGAATTTGCACCTACTCTTAATTTCCGGGAACATACGAGAAACGATAATAAATCTCGTCGTTAATGTGAATTAATAAAGTGAATATTAGGTGCTCATCGTTCATTCGTGGGAGGTGAACCTTATGATAAAGAAGGACCAAGGTGTAGAAGTATACGCTTTAGGTCAACATATCCGTCTGTCTGCTCACAAAGCGCGAAGAGTCATTGATCAGATTCGTGGGCGTTCTTACAATGAAACACTTATTATATTAGCACTCATGCCTTATCGAGCATGTTACCCCATTTTAAAATTGGTTTATTCTGCAGCAGCCAATGCGAGTCACAATATGGGTTTAAAGAAAACAGATTTAATCATTAGTAAAGCCGAAGTCAACAGGGGGACTATCAGGAAAAAGTTAAAACCTCGAGCTCGAGGACATAGTTATCCGATAAAAAGAACCACCTGTCATATAACTATTGTATTGAGAGATATATCGAAAGATCAAATATGGCTAAAAAAAGATGGATAGAGATATATACTAAATATTCTAAGAGAGAGGTATTTCGATATGATAGATCCGGACAGACTGAAATTGAAATGGGCAAATAGGGAGAGTGAGGGTGTATGGGACAAAAAATAAATCCACTAGGTTTCAGACTTGGTACAACCCAAAGACATCATTCCCTTTGGTTTGCAGAACCAAAAAATTACTCCAAAGGTCTTCAGGAAGATCAAAAAATACGTGATTGTATCAAGAATTATGTACGTGATTGGACCAAGAATTATGTACGTGATTGTATCAAGAATAATGTCAAAAGATACTCTCAAATACCTTCTGATGAGGAAATCATTTCACGTATAGAGATTCAAAAAAGTATCGATTTGATAAAGGTCGTAATCTATACGAGCTTCCCAGACTTGCCAAAATTATTAAGAAAGGGTAAACAACAAAGAATCAAAGAATTACAGACCAATGTAGCAAAAGGGTTTCATGCTGTGAACCAAAAACTCAACATTGCTATCACAATAATTGCAAAGCCTTATGGACAACCTACTATTCTTGCAGAATACATAGCCCAACAATTAAAAGAAAGAGTTCCATTTCGAAAGGTAATGCAAAAAGCGAGTGAATTAGCCATTGCCAAAGCGAATACAAAAGGAATTCAAATACAAATTGCAGGCCGTATGGAGGGAAAAGAAATTGCACGTGTCGAATGGATCAGAGAAGGTAGGGTTCCGCTACAAACCATTCGCGCTAAAATTGATTATTGTTCATATACAGTTCGAATGGTTTATGGGGTATTAGGCATCAAAATTTGGATATTTGCGGGCGAGGAATAAGGATCCTTTCTTTTGATTTCCCTTCTATCCAGTGATGGAAGACAAAATGACAAACTCTTTCATCCTTTTTCGTTCAATCAAAAATGCGCAAGTCTTCTTTTTTTTTCTTTATTCTATAGGATTGAATAAAAATTGGATTGACTCTTTGGTAGAATTGCTATGCTTAGTGTGTGACTCGTCGGTTTTTTATTTCATTTAGGTTTAGGTTAGGATTCAAAAAAGGGGGGCAGCCCATACCAGAATAGAAGTATGAGCTAATAACTATGGAACTCCTAACTATGGAACTCCTAACTAAAGAACTAATAACCAGCTCATTGCTTCTTATTATCTGGATCCAAGGCACCAGTGACTCTATGATCGATCCATCATATCGATCATATCGTTGTAGCAACTGAAATCTTTTTCCATAAAAAAAAAATCAATCTGATTATGGGTTGTGAAGGAAAAAGAAAAGAAAAGGATTGGGTAAATGGAAGGGTGATAGAAAGAGAGAACTAGAATATCCATGATATATGATTCCAATATGTATGGTCTATGAATTATCTCAGAAAAGGCAGTGTAATAAAGCATCAATACGTATGAAGAACCGAAAACAAAAAAAAAGAGCATCAAGTCAATAAAGGCTGAGGAGATTGACTCAGAAACAACAAATTCAATTAAGAGCTCCATTGCAGAGTTCGGGCCTAGCCATTCATCCAGAAGTGATGGGAACGACGGAACCTATGACTGCGGAAGATTTTATTGAAAATAAATTCTAATAATGCATTGGGTGGGATGGCGGAACGCACCAGAAACCAATTCCGTTATTCTGAGAGGTCATGGACTGACCCTTCGGATGAAACAGATCTTGAAAGAGTCAATATTCGCCCGCGAAAGCCTTACCACGTTTTAGGATATTCAAGAAAAGTCCAAATCAAGATTAGTTATCATATCAAAAAGAAATTCTAAATTCAAAAAGAAATTCTAAATGAAATTCTATATGTCTAGAAATATCTATTCGTATATACAATCTTAGATCTCAAAAAAAGAATCCTATGATTCAGTGTATTATTCATTGAATACCTATCTCTAATATTATTGAATCGTTTCATTCGCGAGGAGCTGGATGAGAAGAAACTCTCATGTCCGGTTCTGCAGTAGAGATGGAATTGCGAAACAACCATCAACTATAACCCCAAAAGAACCAGATTCCGTAAACAACATAGAGGAAGAATGCGGGGCGTTTCTTCTCGAGGCAATCGGATTTGTTTCGGTAGATACGCTCTTCAGGCACTTGAGCCGGCTTGGATCACATCTAGACAAATAGAAGCAGGACGACGAGCAATGACACGGTATGCGCGTCGTGGTGGAAAAGTGTGGGTACGTATATTTCCAGACAAACCTGTTACAATAAGACCAACGGAAACGCGTATGGGTTCGGGAAAAGGATCTCCCGAATATTGGATATCCGTCGTGAAACCAGGTCGAATACTTTATGAAATGGTTGGGGTATCAGAAAAAGTAGCCAGAGAAGCTGTTTCAATAGCTGCGTCCAAAATGCCTATCCGAACTCAATTCCTTATTGTCGAATAGGGATGTGCAAACAAAGGAAAGGGGTCTTTCGGATGAAAAACCAACCGGAGGTTTTTTTTCTGGCCAAGCAATATTTCTTTTTTCCTTTGCCCTTTTCTTTGTCTTTGCATTGAAAGAAAAGATCAAAAAAAGCTATGATTCAATCTCAGACCCAGTTAAATGTAGCGGACAACAGCGGAGCTCGAAAATTAATGTGTATTCGAATCATAGGAGCTAGTAATCGCCAATATGCTAATATTGGTGACATTATTGTTGCTGTAATCAAAGAAGCAGTGCCTCATATGCCTCTAGAAAGATCAGAAGTGATCAGAGCTGTAGTTGTACGTACATGTAAAGAACTCAAACGTGACAATGGCATGATCATACAATATGATGACAATGCCGCAGTTGTCATTGATCAAAAAGGCAATCCAAAAGGAACTCGCGTTTTTGGTGCGATCGCTCAGGAATTGAGACAGTTGAATTTTACTAAAATAGTCTCATTAGCGCCTGAGGTATTATAAAGACTCATAGACGAGACCGCAATATGTTTAGTTTAGTGTATCTGAAATAGATTCAATGAATTCGTAGATTGTGTCTCACGTATATCCCTTAATAATTGATAAAGAAAAAAATGCATAACATAAAAATCAAAAAAGAGCATGTTAATAATAGAAAAACTCGGAGGCACCAATGATTATAGCTCATCATGGGTAGGGACACTATTGCTGACATAATAACTTCTATAAGAAACGCGGAGATGGATAACAAAGAACTGGTTCGAATAGCATCTACTAAGATCACCGAAAACATTGTGAAAATACTTCTACGAGAAGGCTTTATCGAAAACGTGAGGACACACCGAGAAAGGAACAAAAATTTCTTAGTTTCAACCCTACGATATAGAAGAAGGCATAGGAAGGGGCCATATAGAACTATTTTAAAACGTATCAGCCGACCCGGTGTACGAATCTATTCTAGCTATCAACGAATCCCTAAGATTTTAGGAGGAATGGGGCTTGTAATTCTTTCGACTTCTCGAGGTATAATGACAGACCGAGAGGCGCGACTAGAAAGAATCGGGGGAGAAATTTTGTGTTATATATGGTGATCTTTCTGGTATCCGAATTGGGTCGGTAACTTCCTATTTGTGACAAAAAAAAGCAGACAAATATCACTCCTCCTCCCTGAGTTAATACTTCAAAGGGATTACCTAGAATGAAAGAACAAAAATTGATTTATGAAGGTTTAATTACAGAATCACTGCCCAATGGTATGTTCCGGGTTCGTTTAGATAATGAAGATCTAATTCTAGGTTATATTTCAGGAAAGATCCGATGTAGTTTTATACGTATACTCCCAGGAGATAGAGTCAAAATCGAAGTAAGTCGTTATGATTCAACCAAGGGGCGTATCATTTATAGACTCAACAACAAAGATAACAAAGATTCGAATGACTAGGTGAACTTTTCAACACTCACACTAGTTTCGTGGGGACTCGCAATTCAAAATTGCAAGAGACTTATTTTCTTCCAAGGAGTAGATTAAGAATTAAGGAATTACAAATATGAAAATAAGGGCCTCCGTTCGTAAAATTTGTCAAAGATGTCGACTGATCCGTAGGCGGGGACAAATTAGAGTAATTTGTTCCAACCCGAGACATAAACAGAGACAAGGATAATCCTTCGAATCTAAACTAAAAATCGACAAAGAGGCTCTCTAAAGGACTCAATGTCCAAATGATCTGTTTTAACATAAAATGGATATATCCATATATCTCTGACTCCTATTTATGAGATGCTAAAATATGGCAAAACCTATTTTAATAAGACCCAAAGGTGGTTCACGTTGGAAAGGACGTCTTAGTTCACGTAGGCATGGACGTCTTAGTTCACGTAAGAATGGGCGTAGAATACCAAAAGGAGTTATTCATGTTCAAGCCGGTTTCACCAATACCATAGTAACAGTTACAGATGTAGGGGGTCGGGTGGTTTCTTGGGCCTCCGCCGGTACTTGCGGATTCAGAACCAGAAAAAGAAAAACGACACCATTTGCTGCCCAAACCACAGCGGGAACTGCCCTTCGTACAGTAGTCGAGCAAGGTATGCAACTAGCAGAAGTACGGATAAAGGGTCCTGGCATCGGAAGAGATGCAGCATTACGAGCCATTCGTAGAAGTGGTATACGCTTAAGTTGCGTACGGGACGTAACCCCTCTGCCACATAATGGATGTAGACCTCCGAAAAAAAGACGTGTGTAGAAATAAGAATGGAACCGATTTCAAGTTCAAGAGAAATAAATGATTCAACGATCAAATAATCTTACTATGCTTCGAGAGGAAGTAGCAATATCTACTCGGACACTACAGTGGAAGTGTGTTGAATCAAGAGCAGACAGCAAGCGTCTTAATTATGCCCGTTTTATTTTGTTTCCGCTTATGAGAGGTCAAGGCGATACGATAGGCATCGCGATGCGAAGATCTTTGCTTGGAGAAATAGAAGGAACCTGTATCACACGTGCAAAATCTGATAAGATACCGCATGAATATTCTACCATAGCAGGGATTGAAGAATCTGTACATGAAATTTTAATGAATTTGAAAGAAATTGTATTAAGAAGTAATCTGTATGGAATTCGCGACGCATCTATTTGCGTTAAAGGTCCGGGATACGTAACTGCTCAAGATATCATCTCACCGCCTTCTGTAGAAAGGGTTGATACTACACAGCATATAGCTAGCCTGACGGAACCTATTGATTTTTGTATTGACTTACAAGTCGAGAGGCATCGCGGATATCGTATGAAAACACCAAATAACGCGGAAGATGGGAGTTTTCCTATAGAGGCTGTATTCATGCCTGTTCGAAATGCGAATCATAGTATTCA